ATCTGTCGATTCGGAATCACAGGACCGATCGATGTCACAGCTGATGAATCAAGAACTTTCAATTGAACTAAACTAATCCTGTCAATTGGTTTTTTCTTACCGTTACTGTTGTATCTGGGAAAATTGAAACTTAGGTAAGTGTTTTATCAACATATGTAACAAAAGAACATATCTAATTTAGCTCTTTCATGCCTACTATAACTAGTTATTTCGGTTTTCTACTGGCTGCTTTAACTATAACCCCAGCTCTATTGATTGGTTTGAATAAGATACGACTTATTTGAAATGAATTGAATGAACAATTCATAAAAATGAATATTTCTCTGAGATTCCAGGTGTTCCATGGTTCCTTTCCACATCAATTGCCAATTCTTGGTTATTGAGATTCACGGATAATTCAGATTAATATTTAGGGATAGATCTTACCCATCTTTTTATCCCCTCAAAAAACCGAAATGATTGAAGTTTTTCTATTTGGAATCGTCTTAGGTCTAATTCCTATTACTTTGGCGGGATTATTCGTAACTGCATATTTACAATACAGACGTGGTGATCAGTTGGACCTTTGATTGAGTAACATTTATTTTTTTTGATTGACCTCCTCCCTGCGGGAGGTCAAATTCAAGTTTCAATTAAACTTTTTTTTGTTAAGTTTTTTTATTGTGATTCGACATAACATAAACGGAATCACGCTCTGCAGGATTTGAACCTACGACATCGGGTTTTGGAGACCCGCGTTCTACCGAACTGAACTAAGAGCGCTTTCTTATTACAGGAGATACGACTGTAGTGTAAAGAAAAGGTTTTTTTACCCCCAAACATATCTTGCATACGTATAGCATGCAAAAATGAAAGATTATGTCCAATTTCAATCGATCTTAATTAATCCCTCGTTACTGCCCATAAGAGAAGTAATAGGTAGGGATGACAGGATTTGAACCCGTGACATTTTGTACCCAAAACAAACGCGCTACCAAGCTGCGCTACATCCCTTTTTATAGTTCTTGTACAGTGTCATTGTACAAAATCCCTGTCTTGTTTTCCACATTGTTATTTTCCCCTCTATCTATATACAATTTTCTTGTCATTTCTTTGGTTTCATATAATAAAAGAATTTTATACATCTGAAACCTAACGTATAAAAAAAAATTAAAATTTATCTTATCGGTGTATCGTATAAAAAAAAATAATAAAAATTTATCGGAAATGCTCAGGAAGAAGGGGTCATCTTTTTCTTTTTTAGGGACAGGAAAATCTCATCTATTGGTTCATTGTACATATCTATTTTAGTTAGGAATTCCGCGTAAAGTAAAAAAAATACAAATGATCTTGAACTACAACATCTGACCATACATATATGTATTACAATAAAGAAGGAGGATTTTCAATGCGAGATATAAAAACATATCTTTCCGTGGCACCTGTGCTAACTACTCTATGGTTTGGGTCTTTAGCAGGTCTATTGATAGAAATTAATCGTTTATTCCCAGATGCCTTGTCATTCCCTTTTTTTTAATTCTAGTTATTAATATGCGAAGAAATGAAGAAAATTAGGGATACAATTCTACGTGGCGTGACTAAAATTTCGCCCCTTCCTTTTTTTTTTCAGTTCTTTAGGATAGGAGGATAGGAAGGAAAGAAAAAGAAAAAGTGTATTGTATTGAACCTCGACAAAAATCTGGTGAATCTAAGATCGAATTTTGGGGAACAGAAACGGAAATGTGTATCCAGATCTAGGGCAGGATCCACGAAATCATAGCATAGAAAGAAGATACTTAAATGAAATATTGGGATTTAAGATAGGAATAATTGATAGTTAGAAAGAAATTGTATTACTTAATTATTACTTTATTATTAATTATTACTATTACTCTATTAATATTAATTGTAATTATATAATTACAACACATACAACACAACGAAATCTTTAGCTTTAGAAATGAAAATTTAATTTCAAGTTAGTAACTTCTATTGATTTTCTTATTTATTTTTTTGTTCTTTTATTCTTCTTCAGTTCGGGTCGAAAATAGAAGAAGTTAAGTCGATCCAAATCAAAAGGGGGTTCATGGCCAAGGGTAAAGATGTCAGAGTCAGAGTTATTTTGGAATGTACCAGTTGTGTCCGAAATGGTGTCAATAAAGAAAAGCCGGGTATTTCTAGATATATTACTCAAAAGAATCGACACAATACATCCAGTCGATTAGAATTGAGAAAATTTTGTCACTATTGTCACAAGCATACGATTCATGGGGAAATAAAGAAATAGATGGAACGGAACGTGTGCGCGATCTTTCCAAGGAACAGGAAGAGGAAGAACTTAACATATTTAAGTTAACATATTTAACTTAACATAAACATATTTAACTTAACACATATACATATTTAACTTAACATAAACATATTTAACTTAACACATATAATATAACATATATAATATACATAATATATACAATACAAATCAAACCCGATTTCATTTTCATATATATATATATATACTATACATATGATGTGTATTATATATGATATGTATAATATAAACGATGCGAATCAAAGCCTATTTCGGTCAGATCTGAAATGAATAAAGAAATAGAATTTTAGAGATAAGGAATAAACCATGGATAAATCCAAGCAACCTTTTCGTAAATACAAGCGATCCTTTCGTAGGCGTTTGTCCCCAATTGGATCGGGGGATCGAATCGATTATAGAAACATGAGTTTAATTAGTCGATTTATTAGTGAACAAGGAAAAATATTATCTAGACGGGTGAATAAATTGACCTTGAAACAACAACGATTAATTACTATTGCTATAAAACAAGCTCGTATTTTATCTTTGTTACCTTTTCTTAATAATGAGAAACAATTTGAGAGAGCCGAGTCGATCCCCAGAACTACTGGTCCTAGAACCAGAAATAAGTAAACATACTCCTCAATTGACTCAAAACTCCAATCGGAACTCAAGCTCAGATTGATGTTTTGTTCAAAAGGCCTAGAATCCCGATTTTTTTCTTGTGTTATAAGAAATAACAAATGGGGGAAGAAGAAATCTTTTTTTTTTATTGAAACATGTTCGTTCATTCCTACTACTTATCTTACTTAATTTTTTTTATTCTATCTTCCCGGAGTTCATTCTCCGGGGAATTCTGTTTCAATTTCAATCATTTCTGTATTATATTTTATAATATCATATCCTTTATTTGATAATCTTATTGGAAATCATGTAAAGACAATTCTTATTTGATATAGATATTTGCGCAAGTATTTTACGATTAAGAAGCAATTGCTTCTTGTACAGATTTGGTATTAATCTACTATAATTATAGAATATCTTATTCTCACGAATTACTGCATTTATTCGAGTGATCCACAAACTACGAAAATCCCTCTTTTGCCTGCCTCTATCTCGATGAGAGGAAACCAAAGCTCTCATTTTCTGTTGAGTAGTCGTTCGAGTAAGTCTTGAATGAGCCCCAATAAAGGTTGATGCAAATAAACGAATTTTTGTTCGACGTTTCCGAGCTGTATATCCTCGTCTAACTCTGGTCATTGAATCAAATTAAACCTTAATGAATAACTAATTGATTTCTCTTCTTTCAGTCATCCTTTACCCCCCGTCAATTAATAACAAAACGGATTATTCCGATATATAAAATATAAATTCCAATGGCTTTTGCTACTATGACTTTCCCCAACCACGATTTTTTATTCCTTCCAGGCATTTCACCTGGAAATAAGAAATTCTAACGATACCAAATAAAAAAAATAGTGGGTTCCATCGTTTCTATGGTTACTTTTTTTTTAAACGGTGAGGTCCTCTCTATACACCGGAGCCTCTTCTTTCATTTTATCAAATGTTATTGTTAACTTGTATAGTTCACACTCTTTGGCTCTACCCATCAATTATACAGTAATAGTTCTTTTCACAATAAGAGTTATCCATACAGTGACGGCATTTAATTATGAAAGTTGGCTAGGTAGCTGACCCTCTTAGTCCGTTCTTTCAGGAATAGGAGTATAACCTTTTTGCTTCTTATAATACCATTTCCTCCGCTTAATGGATAACCATTTGTCCTCAATGGGGAATTGCTTTTCATCTCAAATCTAGGTGATTGGATTTGCACCAATGTAAACCATAAATTCCAAACACAATATAGGTATATGATAGATCTTCTCTATCTATCCTATTCATTGGTACTGGTCATTGATACTGTAAAATTCTCATTTGTTCGAACTCATGATCTGAACGAGTCGCACATACACCCTAGTGCATGTTCCTCGACGCTGAGGACATCCTCTAAGAGCGGGGGATTTCGTGACATTTCTTATTGGCTGTCTTGTGTTTCTAATAAGTTGTTTAATAGTTGGCATGTCGTATGTATATATAGAATTCCAGAATGGAATGGGTTGGTTTAGATCGATCTTAACCTGATGATTGATGATCATGAATTTTTTTTTCTATTCAATATCAAATCGCAGAAAATTCGAATTATGGTTTGAAATGGATTTACATGAAATCCCTAGTATTTTCATTTTCGACCGCTACAAGATCAACAATGCCATGAACTTGGGCTTCTGTTGCTGACATAAAAACATCTCTTTCCATGTCTTCGGATACAACCCATAAAGGATTACCCGTTCTTTGTACATAAACCTTTGTGAGGGTTTCGCGAAGTTTCAGTAGTTCTTCCGCTTCCAGGATAAATTCGCCTGCTTGTGCTTCATAAAAAGAACTAGCAGGTTGGTGAATCATAACCCTGATGATATTGATATAACATCATGAACGGTTCTTCTATCTTGCATGATTGGGCTAAAGTAAGGGATAAAAAAAATATAAGAAAAAAAATAGAATTGTACAACCATACAGGCATCTTTTGTGCATACGGCTCTACAATGGAATTTACTTTTTCTTTTTCTTCTCTTCTATTCTATTGAAGAAAGAAATAGAATCCATCCGATCCAGATCGTTGAATGATCCATTTACCACCCTTCCTTTCGTAGGAGTAAAAAAAATACTATGATGGTTCTGTTGCTTTATATATTTATTTTGTCTGTGATTTAGCAATCCCAAAGTTCCTTTCTGATACGATCAAATAAGGAAAAAAATGATCTTTTTTTTTTCATTTTTGTACTTTTTCTTTCATAACATAAATATCAGAAAGAAAATTCTGGTGTGGAAAAGAATGGTTTGTGACGCTGAAATGTACCCCCGACACATAAGATCAAATCCGAAATGACCTCTGTTTCATACTACTATCTCGACATAAAATCTCATGTTATGAAAAAAACAATAATGGTTTGCTCATATCGAACTCGAAGTGCCATGCTATTATTACTTATTATTCATATTCAATATGGGAAGGCATAGTCTTCCTTTTTTTTTTCAAATAAAAAAACTCATTGGCGCCAAGCGTGAGGGAATGCTAGACGTTTGGTAATTTCTCCTCCGACCAGAATGAAAGATCCCATTGAAGCGGCTAATCCCATGCATATTGTATGCACATCGGGTGGCACAAATTGCATAGTATCATAAATGGCTATTCCTGGTATTACCCATCCGCCGGGAGAGTTTATAAATAAATAAAGATCCCTAGTATCATCTTCTATACTGAGATATACCATGAGACCAACAAGTTGATTCGAGATCTCGCTATCAACTTCTTGTCCTAAAAAAAGTAATCTTTCTCGATAAAGTCGGTTGATTAGGACAAAATTGGTTCCCTTAGGAACCGTACGTGCACCTTTGGATGCATACGGTTCAAAAAAAAAAAGAATCAATGTGTCGATTCCAGTTCTATTTCTTTTTTTTTTCTGTAACAGGTTTTTGTTTTGTTTTTCTAATGAAGGGGGTTTTCTTCTTCTATTTTTCAAAAAACATAAGATGAGTTTTTGTTCCCTTACCTATAAAAAAAAAGAATTTACTGAAATTATTGAACTAACCTCTCATTGATGTATTGTTTCATCGAGATTCAAATCACGATGTCATTTTATTGTTACTGAATGGGCCCTTTCAATTTTTTTAGGTTCATGTTTGTTCTACTCCGGGAAAAGATCTGCCCGAATTCTATTTGTACATATAGGGCAAATGATCTCAGTACCACTTTTTTTTGTTACGACTTCTTTTTCAATTTGTTTCATGTCTTCTCCAAACTATTCGATGTATTCATCATACTACTCCATTGGTTGGCAGTTTGAGATCGCTCCTATAGTAAGTATAAGAATCGTTTATGATATAAGTGGTAATCGTACATATATTATCAATTTGTTACCAATTTGGTATTTTCTGAGCGGAGCCTGGAGACTTTATTTTATCAGTCCAAGTCAACCATAAATTCTTCTAATTGATAATATTGATCCCCAATATAAATTGATCTAATTGTACTTCACGCTCCAAATGATTGATGGTTCACTCAATCTCAATACAATATTTCTTGGGCGAAACAGAGGATATCTCGATCGGGGGAGAGAACGGGTAAATCCCATATGACCCAATATGTCTGACAAGTCGCACTATACGTCAACCCAAACTGCATCTTCCTCTCCAGGACTCCGAAAAGGTACTTTTGGAACACCAATGGGCATTAAATTAAAGAAAAAAAAATTAAGTACTATACTTCACTTTAATATGGAAACGTAACAATGGGTTTATTGTCTTCATCCTTTTTTCTCTTTATTCTATTTTCTAGATAGATTGATTGGAAGGTTTATAGAGTAAGATAGAATGAATAAAGAAAAATTTTAACGAACGGAGCAATCGATCGTTCGAATGATAAACAAGTATCTATGCATTCGTTCCCACAAAATGGGACCAATTCTCCCATTGCGTATTGGTACTTATCGGGTATAGAATAGATCTGCTTCTCTTTGTTCTTATGAACAGAATTGTTCCGTTATTTTCAATGGAACGGAATAAATATTAACTCTTTCTCATACAGAATCCGCTGAAAAGGTTAGGTACTTAGGTACATAGTATAGTCCTTTCCAATGCGATAAAATAAGGTGACATAGTGTCTATTTATCTTTGATAAAGGGGTATTTCCATGGGTTTGCCTTGGTATCGTGTTCATACTGTCGTATTGAATGATCCCGGTCGATTGCTTTCTGTCCATATAATGCATACAGCTCTAGTTTCTGGTTGGGCCGGTTCGATGGCTCTATACGAATTAGCGGTTTTTGATCCCTCTGACCCTGTTCTTGATCCAATGTGGAGACAAGGTATGTTCGTTATACCCTTCATGACTCGTTTAGGAATAACCAATTCGTGGGGTGGTTGGAGTATTTCAGGAGGAACTATAACGAATCCGGGTATTTGGAGTTATGAAGGTGTTGCAGGGGCACATATTGTGTTTTCTGGCTTGTGCTTCTTGGCAGCTATCTGGCATTGGGTGTATTGGGATCTAGAAATATTCTGTGATGAGCGTACGGGAAAACCTTCTTTGGATTTGCCCAAGATCTTTGGAATTCATTTATTTCTCTCAGGGGTGGCTTGCTTTGGCTTTGGCGCATTTCATGTAACAGGTTTGTATGGTCCTGGAATATGGGTATCCGATCCTTATGGACTAACTGGAAAAGTACAATCTGTAAATCCAGCGTGGGGCGCGGAAGGTTTTGATCCTTTTGTTCCGGGAGGAATAGCCTCTCATCATATTGCAGCGGGTACATTGGGCATATTAGCAGGTCTATTCCATCTTAGTGTCCGTCCGCCTCAACGTCTATACAAAGGATTACGTATGGGAAATATTGAAACTGTACTTTCTAGTAGTATCGCTGCTGTTTTTTTTGCAGCTTTCGTTGTTGCTGGAACTATGTGGTATGGTTCAGCAACTACCCCAATCGAATTATTTGGTCCCACTCGTTATCAGTGGGATCAGGGATACTTTCAGCAAGAAATATATCGAAGAGTTAGCGCCGGACTAGCCGAAAATCTGAGTTTATCGGAAGCTTGGTCTAAAATTCCCGAAAAATTAGCTTTTTATGATTACATTGGTAATAATCCGGCAAAAGGGGGATTATTCAGAGCAGGCTCAATGGACAACGGGGATGGAATAGCTGTTGGATGGTTAGGACACCCCGTCTTTAGAGATAAAGAAGGGCGCGAGCTTTTTGTACGTCGTATGCCTACTTTTTTTGAAACATTTCCGGTAGTTTTAGTAGATGGAGACGGAATTGTGAGAGCCGATGTTCCTTTTAGAAGGGCAGAATCAAAGTATAGTGTTGAACAAGTAGGTGTAACTGTCGAGTTCTATGGTGGCGAACTCAATGGAGTTAGTTATGGTGATCCTGCTACTGTAAAAAAATACGCTAGACGTGCCCAATTAGGTGAAATTTTTGAATTAGATCGGGCTACTTTGAAATCCGATGGTGTTTTTCGTAGCAGTCCAAGGGGTTGGTTCACTTTTGGGCATGCTACGTTTGCTTTGCTCTTCTTTTTTGGACACATTTGGCATGGTGCTAGAACCTTGTTCAGAGATGTTTTTGCTGGTATTGATCCAGATTTGGATGCTCAAGTGGAATTTGGAGCATTTCAAAAAATTGGGGATCCAACTACAAGGAGACAAGTAGTCTGATACAACATTGCTCTGGTATCTTTCGCCTCTATTTTTTTTGATTTGACATAAGGTACCGGAGAAATCTTGATTTGAATCACCATTTATTCTTTGACTCTTTACTTTTCTTTATATGGTAAATGATCCCAAATGAATAGGTGTGGAAGCTATAATTGTAAACCACGATCGAATCTATGGAAGCATTGGTTTATACATTCCTTTTAGTCTCGACTTTAGGGATAATTTTTTTCGCTATCTTTTTTCGAGAACCGCCTAAGGTTCCGACTAAAACTAAAAAAATGAAATAATTTTTCATTATCTCAATTGAAGTAATGAGCCTCCCAATATGGGAGACTCATTACTTCAACTAGTCCCCGTGTTCTTCGAATGGATCTCTTAGTTGTTGAGAGGGTTGCCCAAAAGCGGTATATAAGGCGTACCCAGTAAAGCTTACAAGTAAACCAGATATGGAGATGGCGACTAAGGTTGCTGTTTCCATTTTTAGATAATTTCAAGATCACAATGGATCTACGATAAGATCGTTTATTTACAACTACAACGGAATGGTATACAAAGTCAACAGATCTCAACCAAGGAATAGTATTTTATGGCTACACAAACCGTTGAGGGTAGTTCTAGATCTGGGCCAAGACGAACTACTGTAGGGAATTTATTGAAACCATTGAATTCGGAATATGGTAAAGTAGCACCGGGCTGGGGGACTACACCACTTATGGGGGTCGCAATGGCTCTATTTGCGATATTCCTATCTATTATTTTGGAAATTTATAATTCTTCCGTTTTACTGGATGGAATTTCAATGAGTTAGGTTCATAAGAACTATAAAGTCCTAGTTTTTCAATCAAAAAAATTACTTTACTTAAGAAAGACTCGGATTTCTAGACCATTCTGGTAGTTCGACCGTGAGATTTATTTGTTTCGGTATTTCCGGAATATGAGTGTGTGACTTGTTATAATTGATCCTATTGATAATACAGAAAATGGGCCTGTCATCTCTATCAAGATGATTCTACCTCGTCGGATATTTATTCTAGTATCTGGAGCACGGAATATATAGAATAGATCAAGAAAAGACATATTTGAACTATGATTCATACCTACTATTTACTATTCAGACTTCGCAACCGGACTCAAAAAAAAATTCAAATAGGTATTTCCTAAATCAAACGATTTTTCTTCTTTCAGTTTGAACAAAGGACAAATGTTTCTCTAGATTTTGTTGAGTTATTACATCCATTCATTGAATAAGTGATCATCAAACGGTTCTTACTCAGAGAACCTTTGAGTTTAGCTTGAGGCTTTGCTTGATTAAATCATCGTGGTTCTAGTATGAATCTGAGGTTTCAATTGATTCATAGGGTCTCAACAAGGGAATTCCTATCAATAGCAAAACTATTGTTAATCTGCATTACGCACAAAAAAACAACAAATCAAAT